AAGATATCAATGAACTTCTATGAAATGGTTTCACGGGATTCAGCCAATTGTCTCGATCGTGGGATATCATTGAGAAATAGGAATCAGTGTTATCAAACGATTTCCTGCGATTATTTCTAGTATGGAATGAGTCAATCATCCACTTGGGTGTCTTATTGAACAAAAAGGGTGATATTGTTCCTCCATTGATCAAGAATTTCGATCTTTGGGAAGTATATTGATCATCCAATAAGAAGGGTTTCAATTTATTCAAATGAACGATTTGAACACCTATGGATTCTAACAACTGATTGCAGAGTTGATCATTCGGACCTTTCAATTCATAGATGTGGATCTCGGACCTATGAATGGGGATATTCCCGATACTCACAAAGAAAAAAGGAAGTGACTTGGACAAAAAGAGAAGTGACTTGGACAAAAAGAGAAGTGACTTGGACAAAAAGAAACGAAGTGACTTAGACAAATCTTGTTTGTCGATAACCTCGGACCAATCAATCGAATATTGATTCATACGTAATCGATCGAACACTACTTGAAAATGGTTCTTCTGTTCAGAAACGAAATGTTCCAAATGTTCCTGGAAATTCTTGCTCCCATTGGACCATTTGTATCTATATGCATCAGGATCCCGATTCATGGATCTCTCGGTTCGAGAAATAAGAAGATCAAACCATTTCTTCTGACTCTTTTTCAAATTCGATAAATGTTGGTTGATCGTATATTTCATTATAGTTATATGATTCAGAGTATCATTTCCTATTTGATCCCTTTGAATTCCATATTCGAAGTTGCGATCGGATCTATTCATTAAAAAGAATCGATTCGATACATTTCTTATGTACCCATAGGTGCTATATTGGATTTGAATCAGATTTCGGATCAATCTATATTGATTGACTGCCTCCATTATGTTGTTGCTAGCAAATACCACTATTTTTGGTTTTGGGTCTTCCAAATCATTCCCGCAGGAGATCCGGACCGATTTTTTTCTGATCCTTCGATAAAAAGATTCATTCTCTTCATAAAAAATAGGAGGTAGAACCAATAAAGATTTCTTTTTCGATTCATCCCTGGAGTTGAATACCTCATTCAAGAATTTTTTTTGATCCAATCCGTAGGAATCAATAGAAAAGGCAAATCCCTTATGATACACCAGATCCGGCTCGGTTATTGATAGAGTGAATAGATCTGCCATTTCTTGAAATCTCTCTTCTGATTCAAAATCGTGGTGTAACGTGTATCCCCCTTTGTTCCGGTCATGGAATAGATGAAATAAATAGAAATCAAAAAATGGATTTTTGTTCAAGAATGAAATCTTATTGGAACTGCCCATATCCGGTTCATCCTTCGGAACCATATCACATCCCGGATCTGATGAAATAGGATGAATTGAGACGGTATTTTGTAAATACGTAATTATCTTGAATATATCAACCATTTCTTTATTTTCCGATCGCCTGGAAGGGACAAAAGAAACATCTTGTTGTTTCTTCAACAATTTCTGATCTCTAGTGGACCTCTCAGTAGGATTCGAACCCGGATGAAGTTCTGACCATCTGTCAGAGAAAAAAGAACGAATTGATCTTGTAGGATTCCCAAGAAATTCTTCGATTTCTTCCGGAAGCAGATGATTATTCATCTGCTTCTCACGTTCCGTGAATAGCCGGGACATTGAGGAATATCCAGAAAGGGATTTCGGGAATCGATCTGATTCTATCTCTGTTCGTTCCGTTTGAAGAAAGGAAGGATCCCAAAGAATCGATCTTTCTTTTAGTTGCTGAATCTCTGTTTGATTGATCAATGTGTGATATTCCGAATCCTCATTACTAATGGAATCGAAATGATCTCTGGATTGATCAGAAGATCCTTTCAATTGGCTAGAATCCGTTACTTGAACGAAAATAGATCTTGTGGAATCATATTGAATATTTGACGATACATTCCGTACCTGGCTAAAAAACCGATCCTTGTTTACCAACCACACATTGTCTAACCAAATCCAATTCTCTCTCGATACGTTCCTCAAAAAATCCGATTCGTGCTGATTCTTCCCCCAACTAACGAAGAGATCTTGGCGGAATTGCCACATATGAAATTGAGCACAATTTTGCAAAGAAATACCCCACTTGTTTCTCGAGAGGAGATGGGAAACATGCTCAATATCATTTGATTGAATAGTTGCCTCAGCTCCTTGTTGTTTGAAGAAACCCCCTACTTCAATTGGTCTTTTTTCACGAAAAGCAGACATGAGATAACAAATCAAGTGTTTCACTAAGATTTCGAATAGCTGTCCCGAATTCAAGTTGACTATGTTTCGCTTCTTCCTCGGAGAAAGACGATCAAACAATTCACAATCATGGCCCTTGCGGATCGGATCATCCGTATAGGATACAAAAAGAAACTCCAGATATTTGATATCTTTCTCTTTGAATGAGATCTCAATTCCAGCTACGGTTTCATTAGATATCTTACAACTAGAATCCCTCTTTTTTCCGATCCG